TCTTCGGCAAAAAGAGGGGGTTTAGTTTGCTCATCCACATCGGATACTTCTATCCGAACATAAAAGGGTCCCCAACTCCTTCTTTTTATCACGGCCCGGGAAAAACGGTGTCCACACATTATGTTTCCCAGCCAGCCCTTAGTAAAGTTTCCGGTCCGGATCGTAGATCAATGGAGAAAAAAGGGTAAAAACATGAATAATCTATGTTCTGATAGTTATGGCCTAACCAATTCGCATACGGATCAATTTTCTTGTATGTGGAGATATTATTAACGAACGGGATAAAAAGCGGGCACGGATCAAAAGCATTATTTCGGGAGAAATATGGTATGGTGGTAAAGGATTCTATTTCCTTATCCGGGTCGAATGCTCGAACAAGCGAGTATAGGTTTTGGTTCATTGACTTCTTCCTGGATAGTCTACTCCTTCCTAAGGTGGGAGTAATAAGTGTTTCTGTAATAATTAGTTTCGATTTGGGAGGGCGGGTGGAGATTAGTCGGTATCTAGTTCGTAGGAGCTATTGGGGTTAAACTCCTCACGGCAGGCTGCAAGGAATTCTTTTGAAGCATTATCCATCTAAGGAGTAGTGAGATGCGAAAACAAAAAAGAAAATAAAGTCTTTAAGGAAGCAAGATACGAGCCGTAGGAAAGAAAGCGCAGGTTTGGCATCCGTGTCTGTAAGAAACTTCAATAACAATCGAGAGCGAACTCGGTGAGAAATATCAGTAGCGTGCGAGCGCAGTTTACGGAGAGGGAAGCAGTCGGCCAGCATTTGATGGACTTAGGCAGTAGCTAGCTTCTTTCTGATTCCTACTTAAGGTATTAACCAACCGAACAACCATCCGCCCTTCCACCCTTCTTTCCGACAAGATTGGATATTGCATTCCTCTGCTCGGGAGAAAAATGGCTTCTATCCCTGCTTATAAACTCGATTGGCTTCTTAAAGTAGTAGCATTCGATAGGATTCCTACCTCGAGACGTAGAGCTATTAGTTCAGGAAAGAAGATCTTGGCCAGCAGTAGTAGAGCAAGCTTCTGCCCTCCTTCCGGGTGGGATCCCAACTCCTTCGCTACTGGTCGACCGATTCTTATCCTTCTATCCACCTCCCGAGTTGACTTCATCTCGTCGGCAGCCGTCTCAATAGTAGCATTCCCCGTTTAAGAGGATTCCTCCCCTCCGGACACCCTTAAATGGCTTCCTCCCCTTCAAGGAGAGGTCGATTCCTTTTGGAGATAACCCGCCTTCCAACCTTTGATGGATGAATGGATGAAAGCCCAGCCCTGGTTACCAAGAGAGGAATGGTAATATCCCAAACTAACAAAGGTAGCCGCCTCAAGTGAGTTGTTTGAACGGAAAAGAGCAGATTTATTGAACCGGCCGGAAGAGTTCTCTATCTCTTCTCTTGGAAGGATCGGATCGGTCGATCAATTCCTCACCCACGGACGGAAAAAGATAAGTTATTCGTTTGCCGTCTCAGAATAAATGGGAGGCAAGTTTGGGAGGTAATTCAGGGGGAAGAGGTAAGAAGGGAGGTATTTAAGTTGGGAAGGTAGAAGTAACAAGAAGTAAGAAGTAACAAACAAATATCAAGAAAAAAGCAACCAACGTAAGTAATCACAGAAACACTTGTTGGTTTAATCAATCCTGGTTTGCATTACATTTAATCAATTACTTACCTCACGCAGGTCCGCTAATTATCAAAAAATCATTGCCTTTTCTTTTGCTTTCTTAAAATTTGAAAACTTTACCGATGCAAGCTTAGTAGAGACAGCATGGAAGAACGCAGGCTGAACGCCGTATGAGCCCAATCTTGTTAAAAAAAAACGAAAAGGTTTCTTTAAAACTAGAGTGCTCTATAGTAGTTCGTTTTTCAATGCTTTCCTAATGAAACGGGCAATAGTAAATAATGAAGCTAGCAGTGATCGACGAAGCTTCGCTTCTGAACCCGTTGGGAGTGAAAAGAGGCGGCCACCAACTACCAAAAGAGAGAGCAATTCTCATTGAATAGGAGGACTGTCGGTTACCTTAACTTCAGAATTGCTTGCCACGGGTTCGATTTCTAAACGTGCATCAACTGGAACAGTCGCTCTTCTTCCTACTACTTCAAAAGTGTACCCAGGCTCAAAAGAACATAATAGATTTGTGACCATTATAGCTCGAGGCCACCTTTTTACATACTTGTTACTGCGAATTCGAGGTTACTCTCTTATGTATTTCCACAGAATTCTTTCCTTTCCGCGTTGTTGACTACTCGAAGGCCGCCTCTATTCTTCATTTTCGAAGAAGAACAAAGAGTAGTGTGTAGCCCTGGAATAAGCATTATGCTTTTTATTGAAAGATTCCTTCTTTCACATGAATCGTTATCGATTTCTCTAGGAAGAATGTCATATATAGACTATTGGTAGAAAAAAAAATACCATTCCGGCATGGTATGACTTCTTCTTTTCTTCTTTTAGACTAAGGCTAGAACGAACTGCTTACCGCAAATCCCACACGAGTAGAACGCCTTCTTCCCACTCCACTTCAGCGGCTTGGTTCCTGAACCGATCTCCTCTTTTATCAGTACAGATCCGCTTTTTTGCCCTATGCTTACACTACTTATTCTTATGTAAAAGCACTCCTTACTAAACTCTCAGTACATCAAGCATTCCTAGTAATGTCATAACACAAAACCTAAAAGTCATTATCAAAGAGGTTTCTGCGCTTACTATCAGTCCTTCGATTGAAGCTTTCAAGCCCTACTAATCAATATCCGAGTAAGCAAGCTTAATAAGAAATCGGACTGTGCTCGCCTGCTTTCAAGCGTTTTAACGAGATTTGAGGACTTCGGCTATGATCCTTACTCAACCAGAAGGACGGATCTGTTTCATTGCAACGCTCTACGAAACCTGCCTCGTCGCAAACAGCCGGCCTATTGAAAGTGAGAAATTTGACTGAGAAAGCTGAAGCTTCTATTGTGACTGTTGCAGTTCTCACTTAGGTAAAACCATGCCTCTTTTCCTCCTTGTCTGGCTAAATAGAGTGTATAAGTTATTTCAGGTTCTTTCTTTGGTTCCAATTAGTTCTGAAGTGCTCCTTTACTCGTTATCTTTGCTTCCCAGTCGGTAAAATAATTTCCTCAACAATTGATGGATAGAATGATTCGCTGGATCCTGTATATTGATTTGTGTGTAGTATGCCGGACTGGTCAGGAGCAAAAAATGTGCCTACTCCATGATGGATCCCGTATTCTGTTGTAACAATGTCCTTCTTTCGGATAGGAAGAACTGACTGCTTTTGTTCGGATGAGACTACTTTGTCAGGTTAAGCGCCTGTGACCGAGTTCATAAGCGCCTGAGTTTTGTTCCGGAGAAACTGATCAGGAAAGCAAAGCTAACCTCACCACAAAATGCAATTTGAAAAGTCTAAATATTGACGAAAGAATCCTTCATGAATGCATTTCCTATCTTCCCGGAAAGGTCAAGTTGAATACTAAAAAACCTGGTGAAAGACCTTGGTTTAAATCCTCGGGTATCGACGGAATCCCATTCGTTTGAAACAAGGATAATACCTATACAGCCCCCCCCTTGGTAATTGATTTTATCTGGCTACGTATCTCACTTCCTCAGCAACCGGTAAAAAGTAGATTCATCAAGATCGGAAGGCAAGATCGCAGTGCTCCTGTGGTGAAACTGCAGGATAAAGATAGGAAAAGTGGTGCAACGAATCCCGTAAAGGCAGCTGAAGTTAAAAAGAATTTGATAATGTCTTATCTAGAAGGACTCCATTCTTTCCAATTCTCCTAGTTCCGAGTGTAAGACAAAGAATAAAATGAAAAAACAGAGATTTTGAGATGCAGGTTCTCGCGGACGCAATTCCATCCTCCTTGTTCTACCCCGTCCAGACAGAACTAGAACATAGGTAGTGTTAACCGCCAACAAGAGGAGCTGGTGCAGTAGTGGGAGTAATTGGATCTCTTCTTGATGGCACGGCACTTTCTTCATTGACAGTGAGCAAGGTCGTTGACTTCCTTGATTCATGCTCAGTCCCCCTTCTTTCTTTCAGAACCTTACCGGGAATACTAGGGAACAGAACCGCTGGAACCCATGGTTCATAAAGACGGAGCGGGGATCCATATACTAAACCCGACTCCCTTGATCAATTTCCATGGGTGAAGCTTCTGGGAAAGAGCCAGGCAAATTCCGATATCTGACCAGTCTAAACTCCTCCCCTCTTCTCTATTGTACCATCTGTCCCTCCCCTCTTCTCTTTCTTGGCGAAAGGATCAAAAACAGCCGATAAAACACAATTTGGACGATTCTGAATGTCTCCTTATAAGGGAAAGAGTACGTCCGGTACCCGAAGAAAGTAGGCCGGTCCGATCCGAACCCCTGGAACCAGAGATCTATTAGTGCAATTAGTGCAAGATGCGCTTTTGCTAAGGAGAATGCCCACCTTGGTTAAGCGTAAGCGGGCTATACAGGATATGCAAAGTCTGACTAGTCAGCTGGTAGAAAAGCCGGGAAAGGGTCCTGGAGTGTCAACCTCTAAGTTCTGAAAATTATTGGTATTGGCTGCTCGTTATTCTATCTGTTGGACTATCCTTTTCAATGTTGGAGCTATTTGAGTTACTGGGTTAGGAAGCTATTTGAATCTATATGGAAAAGGACCCATTTCTCAGGATTCAATCCTGGTTCTTCGCTTATCACATGGCCCTTTCTCATCGAAGACAGTGAGCGACATACGAATCGTGAAATTCATTCCATTCATTCCTTGTTCCTCCGATTCGATGAGTCCCTGATCCTCTTTTATCCCCCATCTATTCACTCCTAGTTATCCTAGTGAATAGAATCCCGTTCACTCATAGAAAGGAGGGCGGTCATACTCATACTATAGGGGACAAATTGCTCGCTGCCGATGAATAATGCCGGCGACTGACTACTCAACCTGAGCATAGGGCGGCTTGGAGATTTCATCAGCATCAACGTGCTCAAAAAGAGAAGATTCCGGTTTGGCCTCAGCTTGACCACTTCGCAACTTCTCCCTTTCCTTAAAGCATCTTTTTCGATAGCTTGAACGGAGTGTAAATTTCCTCTCTTTGGTTCTTGAACCGGGAATGAACTCCCCGGGGTTCTAGCTTGGAGCAGGACTAAAACGTGCTACATGGGCATTGTCGCTGCCTCAAACGCATTCTCTTATCCCAAACGAAGCCCGGTCCCGGCTGTAACTACCGATTGGCAAACTACTTATAGCTTTCCTGGCACAAGCAATTCCACTATCTATGTGACTGTTCTTTACCAGCGCCTAGAATCATCATGCATAAAAAGAGCATTTCTTCGATATGGGATACCTGAGCCTTTTCTCTAGGAAGATCTAGTAAACGAAGGTTAGTAACATCGGTACTACAAGGAGTGGTCAAATTTCCTTTAGCTATACGGCGAAATGCCAGCGCTGGTCGTTAAGATTAACCACCATGAGGAGGGTCAAAAGACATCTTTGATTACTTAGGAAGAGTAAATAGGCACAGTACAGGGATCGAATGATCAATCAGTCTAGTTGCCGCGAGGGAAAGGTCGGTGTAGGTAAGGTCATAGTGAAAGCTGCTTCGGCAGAGGGGTTTAGAATAAGCCTTTATTGGATGCCCAGAATCGGAGAGTTGGGGCAAAGTGCATTGGTCCGTTTTAGGCCCTCGGCGAGGGAGCTGCTTTCCCTTATTTATTTTATAGAATAAGGGAAGTTTACACAGTTTCAAGGAAAGAAAAAGACTGATTTTGTGACCCAGGCCCGGGAGAAAAGAAAGTTCAATACCGAAGGGAAAAGATACTTCAAAAGCAAAAGGTGCGAAGGGAAAAAGAAATTCCTTGATCCAGGTTAAAAGAACTCTTCACAAGAAGAAAGATACTTTATAACTTTCGTTACAAAATGACTCTCATACTGTGGGAATGAATCTAAGGCTGAACCTAGAAAGAAAGGATACCACAATGGTATAAGATCTGAAAGAAGATAGGCCCGATCTACTTACCAAATGAAGGATAAACGACAGACGAAAGGAAAAAAATCCTAACAAAGAGAGGACAGAATCAAAGGAAAGACTAACTAATAGAAGTTGGAATGAGAGATAGGGATGATAGATAGAGATAGAAAGGAATTCCACCCGGGGCTATTACACCGTACCAAAAGAAAGGCAACGGAAATGGGTATAGACCCGAAAGACTCTCGCTTTGGACCATTTGTCCCACTAGACGGGACATCCTTGAAGCCAAAAAGACTTTGTTTGAAAACATTTTTGAGATTGAAATCTCAGTTTAGGAAGGTACCTTAGCCTTCATGCCCTCGATCAAACTATTAACTGACCGACTGGCTGGACCACTGGACATACCTACATACGGACTGTAGACAGACAGATACGAATTCTGCCTTTCGGTTATTACACATGACCTGAGGTAGGAAGAAAGGAAACTCAGTCCTTAACTTAAGTATTAGGCTGATAGGATTGATTCGCGGACTGGCTGATACGATTTCACTCGAAGGCGGATACAATTATCCTAAAGTCAGAAGGATTAGCCTTTACACAGATTGGATAAAATACTAGAAAAGGGGCTAAGGTATCCATCTTCTTTGATTGAGGTAACTGAGGGTGAGGGACTAGTTGGAAGACAGTAAATCGCCCTAGACTATAGGACTTTTTCAAGACCGAAGGAAGAAAAAGAGAGAGAGGTGAGAAAAGCGGTTCCCCTCGACGATAGGATAGAGAAATGTGCTAAAAAGGTGAACCCTTTAGAGCTATGGCTATGGGGCTAGACCTGAAAGACCATTTACTGAGACACAGGACTTCGAAGACTTAGCACACTGAAAAGAGAGGACCGAATCCAAAGTCTTTAACCTTAACCTTACTTCATCAAAGACTGGAAAGCCCAAACTGAGCCCGGCGTGGCTATTCAAAAACTGAAACTGATCGACCAATCGAAGACTGAAAAGACAAAGAGATTTCGCTTAGCCAATGCTTACTGATAGACTAGATGGAGAGCCTGGTGCAAGGTGGGAAGACTGTGAGTGAGAACTAGCCTTTTTAGGAGCTCTCTAAGCTGTCTAGCTCTCTATTACCATATGCAGAGGGGAAGCAGGTTCAATTCAATAGCCGGATGGAGTAAGAAAACAACTCAAGAGAAATGAGTACTTGCGGGGTAACGAGTTTCATTCAATAAAAAAGCATTCTCCTTAATGCGACTGCGGGAAGGCTGTTCAAGCTACATTTCGCTGGGGAAGAAAGAGAAAGAAGTTCTTGATGGAGGGAAGCTCTGACACTCAGCTTAGCAAAAAGCAGAAAACCTCACTGCGATCGCCTCTCTCTCTTTCACCTTCCTACGAGATAAAGAGACTGACCGTACTGTGACATTTCTCTATCTTTCTTTCAGTCACTGGGATTCACTTCAGAAAGAATGTCATTGACGAAGGGAAAAGATTGACTTTCTATACGAAGCCTTTTGGATCAGATCCCTAGCTAGTTGTATAAATGCAGATGGAATTGGCCTATAGGTCTTAGAGACTCTTCCTAGTGTAACAGAGGGGGTGAGCTTGCATAAAGAGAGATTGAATTATGCATATATGAACTTATCGTTTTAGAGAAAGGCGGAAGGACAGCATTCAAACAAAGTGGCATAGCTCCATACATGGGCTTCTTCCCTTTCTTATATGGGTATCCGGATGTTTAGCAATAGGGTAATTCAGTCTTTCCGCACTTGGGCATAGTATAGGTTTGCCACTTAATCCACTCTTAATGTATCAATGGTGGTGGTCCTTCTGGCTAGAAGCATATGAATTTGAATTTGTAAGGTTTGTTTGTCTTAGATGTTGCTATTACCAGCAGGGTTTCCGCGAATGGAAGTTGTTTGACAGCTTTACGCGAATCCACACTAGCTAACTTTACACAGAAAGACTCCTTGCATCCTTCTGATGAATGAAGTTGGCAAAGGATAGCCATATGGGGATGTTCCTCTAGATGCTTCTATCAAAACAGGTGAAAGGGCAAGCTAGAGCTGATCTACTGGCCGAGTACCCGGTCGAGGACTCGACTGACCTATTCTATTGGTGGAGCTGCTCGACTGAAAGAAAGGAAAGGTTTGGGACTCTATTCTATTTTCCTGCGGGTCATTCTGAAGATCATTGGAAATATATCACCACCGAACTTAGATATCAAGGCTTTAATACTCACACCAAATGGGGAGTTGACTTCATTGACCTGGGCCACAAGAAAGACACCTGGGGGCATATTGCTCATTGGTCCACGGTACTGGATGTAATTCCTATTTGTGCTGCTTTGACACGCGACCTCACCTCACGGGCTTGGGTCGTGCTTTGACTTCTACCTACTTAAGATGCAGCCGCTTCCTCGATAACGAGCCGAGCTTCGCTTCCTCTTCTTCTCGTGTAGATGGCACTTCTTCTTGTATAGATGGCACCCCCCCCCTCAAGTATTTTTGAATCTCACAATTGAATCTTACTACCCAAGTCGATCCTATTGGCAACGGGCAAACGACGCTTACGCGGGATCTCGGTGCCTTCTCTTGAAAGAATAGAAGTTGAGTTCGAGTTGTTATCATGCCGGATCAGAAAAGTCAAAAGCCGTACTAAAAGCCAGCGGACCCGCTCACGGGAGTCAGGCCTGCTCTGTAGTGGGCAGACGTAGCAGGTCCATCTGAAAGAATATAGGAAAAAGAGCCGCTGGAGAAAACCAATTACGCTGGGTTCTCAATTCCATGGAATATGCAGTGAGTTTGAATTGACCCGGTTAGCTAGAAGGTTCCTTTCGCTACCGTCCTAAGGTTCAACCAACCGTTGGTTTGCTTTAACAAGATTTCACTTCAGTGAACCCGACGCGAAGTTGGTGAAACCTGAGCGTAACTATGTCACGTGGAGCCTCTGCTTCCTTTTTTAGACACCTTCTCTGATTATTCCCCGAAGCACAAGAGCTAGGGTAAACTCGTCAGCTGAATAGCTATAGTACAGAGTTTAAGGGGGGAATATATATATATCGCTTTTCCGGGGGGACCAAGAAAAAGGGAAGGAGATATGGAGCCAGTGAGTGGCAACTGGTTCTTCGGTGCTATCAAAAACAGCCTTCTATGCGCTATCAGAGCCACTCGTCCCTTCTCCTTTCCTTTCAGTCAAGGTCTAACCTCGCGTAGCTAATGAAAGGGAATACCTTAGAACCGACTATAAGCCCTGAGAGCCAGCAAGCAAACCCCCCTTACCAACCTCTTAATCTATAAAAAAAAGCCCTTTCTCCTTTGATCGGGAAGCTGGTGTAGAGAGGTGGTGGGGGCGGCATAAGATCGCACGGGTCGGGCTCCCCATTTCTTCTTGCTTTTCCTTCTCCGCTCTGCTCTCTTAACGGGGAGTGGGCTTATAGTCCAGCCTTTCAAGCCCTACTAAGTAAAGGGGGATCGTGCCTTGGCAGAATTACCGGCACAAGCCTTCCTTGTAAGCTAATCCCCAGACCCAGCCTTACTCAAATAGGGGGTGAAATTGAATCTTCGCCAGCATTTTCCACCCGGGTGAGCTCGTCTTCATTCTTTTGGGTGGCCTCGCGTCGAGGGGGATACAATTGACTGTCTCGAACTGATACGATAGGAATTGAAGTTCCGACTCTACATGCTGCACAACTTCTACCTTTCTTGAGACTACTTTTTCGTCATCAGCCAAGATAGTGACTAGCTGGTCGTCGATAACTCACTCCCTTTGGTGCAGCGTAGATGGGCCTTATGGGGAAGGGCCCTTCTGAATGGAGCCAAAGTCTTCCCAAAAGTGAACGATGCCTCGATATCTACCACATTCAAACTGATCTTGAACTGGTACGGCCCGGTCACAACGTCAAGTTCAATTACTCCAACAGTCTGGCGGACGGAATTTTCGAATGCTCGGACCGTCATCGTCTTTCTCTTCATATCTCCATGCCCCAGCCTCAGGGCCTTTACACTGCTCAACGTGCATTCAAACCACTCCCATTATCAATCAACACAGCAGGTACTATCTGGGCCCGACAAGACACCAAAATAGAAAGCGGGTGCGTTTGCTACGTCTTTGTCCTCAACAGGTCGGACAAAGTTGGAAAAGAAGGCGATACGGTGTATCTTTACTGGGTACGATGAGCAGAAGAAAGGGTGGAGATGTGTTGATCCCACCACCAATAAAATCAAGCATACGTCTCGCCGCATGTTGTCTTTGATGAGGCATCATCATGGTGGTCTACCGAGAATGTAGTGTTGCCAGACTCGGAGAGTTTAGACACGAGTATGCGAGCGCAGTTACCAGAGCGGCAGGAGGTTTCTGTCGGGAGCGACTCGAAACCAGTAGAGTCGCAAAAATAGAGTTCACGAACTGGCAGTTCTTTGAGCCCCATTTGATAGAAGACAGGTGTTCGCGAGGTTCAAAGTCCAAAGCCCATAAGCCAGGAAAAGCCTTCCCCCAGAAGTGGAGAGAGTAGCTCACGAACAGAGTTGCGAGATAGTCGAGAGAAGAGACCACTACCAATGGAAGACATCACGACAGAAAATCAGCCAAGTCTCAGAAGGTCTTTGCGGATCAAGAAGTCTAATCCGAAGTATATGCAGGCCGACTTTGCAGACGCTGTGTCACTTTCACAGTCTTGTGTGTCCGAGATCGGGAAAGGAAGCATTCAGTGATGCTTGGGCTTGGCTTGGAATGTGGAATTTCATTCATGTGGTGTGAATGCAGGGGCAGGGAAGACTGAAGGCAGGGGAACGGTGTAGAGAGACGCCATAGAGAAAGGCATTTTTGACGTCCATCTGCCCAGGACTGACTTGTTGTTAGAGAGATGAGCACTCGCACAGTAGTTATCTTTGCCACGGGACGTTTAGTCCCGTCGTAGTCAATCCCGTACTGCTGTGAGAAAGCACGAGCAACCAATCGCGCCCGTTCGACTGATCCATCACTTCGTCGCTTCACCTTGTATACCCACTTACAAGAAATTGGCTTGACTCCAGCAGGCAATGGAACAAGGTCCCATGTCTCATTCTTTTTTAGGGCAGAAATCCCCTCGCACCTTAGCGCTGCCTCTGGTTTTTCGTCTTGTGCAGCCTTTATTTGATTTGTCTTTTGTTTTTTGGCCTTGACTTTCCCCTTCCCCCCCTTTGCCATTGTCACTACTGGTACCTGACCCCGTCGGCTCGACATAAACCTTACTCAATAGGGCAATGAAAAGAGGAGAACGAGGACAGCTGACTACCGCTAAAAGTCAGACTACGAGTACACATTGTATGATTGAAAACAGCCGCTGTGTACTAGCCGGTGCTTGCAGGTCTGACGGGTACCTTCTCTCCAACAGCTGCTTCAATCAATGTTAAGTCTGACTACGAGGCTTCTTAGCCCGCAGCTGACTACTTATTGAAAGACCGAACAGGAAATGGAAATGAAAAGTCGTACTACAACAACTGTAAACATTCCCTCCCCGCTCTGACTTTGATCGACTTGCCCACACTGCGTCTTTTTTGAGAGAAGAGGTCAAGAGGCTAAGTGACTCTCGAAAGTCGTCTTTTGTATCGCGTCAAGAGAAATGACATAGATAAGATCATTGCTTGAAGAGTTTCATTGTCGAATTGATCTCGGAATTGGATCCCAATAGTAGCTGCTGCCCAAAGGTGCTTTATGAAAGCCGGTACACAGCAGTGAAAGTACGATTGATTCCGTCGATCGAACGAAAATTGCTTCTTGCTTTTTTTGCCTTTCTGGCTTGACTACTCTGCTTGCTTAACACAAGTGTGATTTAACCTTCACGGACTACTTCACCACCCAGCAAGCTCCGGCTCGAAAGCAAGAAGCAACGGATTGAGCTGCGCGAAAGCCGTTGCTCGTTAGCGCTTTAGTTTGATTGCAGGGCGTTTAGGCTTGACTAATAAGATAGAAAGGGCTTTTCTTTTCTCGCTTGTTTGAGACCATATAATAGAAGGCTTTCTTCAATCGGCAAACAAGGGATGGATCGGAAGTCTGATAAGGCTTTAAGAGATAGGGACTCCAGCGGTAAGAAAGAGTGAATCGGTGGATCACACACTTGTTGGAGACAGGGGCAGGGACACGCCTGACTATTTAGAAAGTATACAAGTGTTGAAAGAGTGAAGTCTGGGGACAACGGTAAACGTGAGGAATGGGATCTCCAAAGCTACCCGCCCTACTAAATAAGTTCGCAAGCAAGGGACATGCCGAGCACCTACCTTTCCAACTAAGTCCAACGCAAGGACTTTTAATTGACGATGCGTTCCGTCGTCAGCAAGCGGTGGCCGACAAGGCCCTTTTCCCTAAAGGAAGCGAAGAGGACAGGTTTGAAACTCGTTCGGTAAGATTCTCCCGAAGGTAGGCATTTACCCAACCAAGGCACTGATATTCTGAGTCTCTCAATTATACGTGTTTTAGGGAGTTGAACGTCTTATTCTTATGAGTGGCCTATGTGAATATGAGCCAAGCCAGGAGCAAGGATTCCTGAAAGTTCAATTCTATATTGCAAGTGCAAGTCGACGTTCCTGATATGAAAGGTGAAAGTGGAGTGAAAGCCGGCTCTAAGCAGGATCCAAAGACGTTCAAATCCAGTTCCAATCTGGGTATAAAAGTGCAGTTCAATCGTCGAAAGTGAGATCTCTTTTAGTCCGGTCTTCTTTTATCTTTTGAGTCAGGTTCTTAAGACAGGACAGGAAATCGGGTTTTCTCAATATCTCTCTTCTGGCCGTTAGTTCGAGATCGAAACTGGACCTGAGAGAGACTAGACTTCTAGTAACAGTAGGTGCGCCTTCAGTTGAGGAGAGCTGTTCACAAGCAGTGGTTATGAGCTCTTTCTTGTTTCGGTTCAGAAGAGGTAATTCCTTCAGTTGCACTACTGGATTGAATAACCTTTTTTTTAGTGCCAACAAAGTGCATGTGTTCTTGGTTAATAAAAACACGAATTTCGATAGGCTGGAGGACAGTAGGACAAAGGCCTTAAAAGAGAAATGAAAGGAATTTTTCCACTTATCAAAAAAATCTCTTTCTTGGCATTTCTATTTGAGAGAGAGAGAGCTATGCTTAGGTCAGTTCCTTCAGTAAACTTATTTGGTAAGTCAGAAGTTCACTTTAGGTAAGCCGTATGAAATTCATAAAACATTCATATCCGGCACTTGAGGAGGTCAATCTTAAGTGTTGGAAGCTACTGCTAAGGTACTCTCCCTCATCTATAAAGGATAGGCAATTGAGAGAGAATAGGGCGATAGCGATAGACACAGGAACTGAAATAGACTAAAAGATGACTTCCGTAGAGGAGAGGGGAAACCCGCTTAGATAGGGCGATAGCCCGGTTTTGATTGAATATCCTTTCCTGTGCTTGTCTTGTATTGAGGTATACCGAAGATATGAGTCAAAGTAGGTAACAGAAGGGGAGGGATTGCTGTTTTTTATTAGTGAGGGCAAGCAGCTTTCATTTTATTAAATAGAATGGTAGGGCTTTAAAGAGTAGGCGGTTCGTATGTTTTTATGACCCCCAGAATCAAATAATAATAATAAGTAGGAGGATACGCAGAGCAAGAGCTCTTGAAGTCTACCCGGGCGCGCTTCTTCATTCATCCATTTAGGCCCGACTAGGAACACGTGGATCCAGGGAACCCGGCTCGGGAACAGCTTCTTACTAGTAGGGGCTAATCACAGTAAGAGAGTCCAATCTCTGAAATAGAGCTTATCTCTCCATAGTAGTATACTAGTAGAAGGCGTAGGTTATGACTTAATCCAATAGAGTCAGAACACCTTTCTATCTAAAAGGAATGGTGCTCGATGAAACGATCCAGATTCCACACTATGCTGTGGGCTGGGGAGAGAGCAGCTCTGCGAAGCTGGGCGTTCAGTGTTCTTATGGAGGAACCATACTAGAAAGAGAATAGAAAGGGCCTTCAAAAAAGAGCGAGGGAGTGATGGGCAACCTTAGTCTATATGTTGCTCGTGAGCCGCCAAGTACCAGTCTCGCAACAGTACTGGCGCAAAAGGATCGGTCCTTCACTTGCTGATCGTTCGCGAGTCGAACTCGCTCTCTTGCCACGCCTCACTCGCTTGAGTCGGACTCAATCACTCTTTGGAGGATCATTCGTTCTTCACTCTCTTGCTATTACCCGCAGGGAGCGCAGCAACCAAGGTGCATATTATCATATAGAAAGAAGCGAAGCGTAGCGATTCGTACTACCGGAAAAGTTTCGCTAACCTAACCGGCAGGCAATAGAGTCCGCCGATAGGCGCAAGCAAGCGTAGCGAATCACATAGATAAGCCCCTACCCGCCAGCAGCGCGCGGATAGATAGGGCGGGGGCGAAGCGCGAAGGGGATGGATGTCTGAGCGGTTGAAAGAGTCGGTCTTGAAAACCGAAGTATTGATAGGAATACCGGGGGTTCGAATCCCTCTCCATCCGCGAAGTCATAAGTTCTCTCTTGCGTTATCTGTTATCTATAGATAAGAACGAATCGGATCGACTCGACTGATATGATAGATGGAATGGGTAGCTTGTGTTATGATTTAGTTAGGACTTTGTCTCCCTTTCGTTATCTTCCGCTCCCCTTGTATAGGTTGGGGAAGGGCCGGGTGGATTACCTTCGGGAGCTAAGTCGAAGATCTCGGTGGTCTTGTGAGTGGTTGATAAACTACGATTGTAGTTTTCTTTAGGAAGTCCCATAGCTGTGAGGCTTAACAGACAAAGAAAACGGTGGATATTTCCACTAGTGGGTGGAAGGTGATGACCCTAATGAATCGACTATGAAGGTGGCTGTTAGCTACATCAGCGCTCAAATTCCTTCATCGTTATTGCCCTGGCTTCGATGATCAACCCCTGGCACATTTCGGTTTTGATCTTCGGCCATCCTGGTCCTCAGGACCCAACACAATTCTTAGATATTTCCTTTAAAAGATGCAAAAGGTGTTGATACGTCCTATCCACATAGAAAGCTTACCCTCTTCCACACGGTGGATGCTACAGCCGCTATCACTTTGGCTGCAGGAGGGGAATGGTTAAGTGAAACTCTCGACGTCTTGTTTGGTAAACGGGATCTTTACCCAGGCGCCGTAGTCTTGAAAAACCGTTCGGCCGGAGATGCCTTTGTATGGTATAGCAAGCTTTTTATTGTATCGATTTGCCACAGTGTGGTTAGATACAATGCGCTGGCAGCCTCAGCTTGGCAGGATGGGAATGAAGGTCGAGGAAGCAAGGAAGAAAAGGTTATTCGCTATTGGCTCACCCTTGTATCAGGCCTTGGTACGGCCTATACATGATTGAGCCATGACGGTTTTGGCAAAGTTCAGAATGGATGGTACCTATAACCATCCCCAACCGTTGCAGTACTTGAGAGGAAATCGAAAATGGATTTGGATTTCAAGGCTGCTACCGATTCCTTACCTGTTATCTTTACGTCCTGTATGATTGCAGGGTTGTTCGGAAATCCCTTTCCCTTTGCAACTTCCTGGACGTTCATACTTTGTTCTGTAGTCTTTCAATTTTAGATAATCAAGGCTATAGGTCATCGGTTGTGACGTTCACGAAGGGTCAACCCCTCGGATTTTTGAGTTTTTGTCCTTGAGGTGGGAAGCTCATAAGTATAAGTTAAGTTAAGACTGAGGGAGTTGGCAGCCCGCTCTTCCTTCTTTGCGAAAGAGAAAGAGCAATTGCCCACTTCTAAAAGTAGCCCAGCCGGGGGAAAAAAAGGAAATGATCGTATACGATAAAAAAGAGTGAATGAACATCTAGGTCCGCGGTCTAGGCCCAAGGATCGGATAAGAGAAAAGAGAAAGTAGATTGCTTTCCTTTCTTCCCGAGGTTCCTTTGACCAAGTACTCATACAAAGAAAGGTGCGAATTCGGAGAGTCTGGTTCTGGAAAAATGGCTTGACGCGTAAGAGCTACAAGAACAACCGATTTAATATAAGTCCTTCCTCTTCAAGATTCAAGAGCCGATCCCTATTTGGATTTGTTCAGATAGAATGATTCGATTTAACAACCTAACAGCAAATAAAAAGGGCTTGACTTTATTCTAATATTGCACTTGACCATACAATGGGTCACAAGAAGAAACCCGGTGGTGGATCAGAGCGAGGGGGAAAAGCGTGAAGCTTACCATTCATGAAAAAGGAGTGGTTACAAGGTCAAATCGGGCTCTAGCTGCTTTATTTTTTTTCAATGGGGGTTAAAGAAATTACCCATACCCCCATGAAACAACTATAGCCTCTTCAATGAAACCAGAAGTAGTAGAAGAAGGAGCGGCCAGAGAAGCTGCTTGAGTTAGCAAGGTTACGGTGAGCTAACCAACCTATAAATAGATAGTCAGCTTCGGTTATTGAGTCAGGACGTGACCGTCTTGGGTCACCCCCAGCAAACAGTATCAGTCTTTCGAGCTTGAAAAGTGACTTAATCTATGTGAGTCTTCCTTTAGCTCCGATAACTTACATCTTATTGAACTGGTTGCTCTTGTTGGGAATTAACCTTCAACCACTGGTTATTGAATGAAGGATGTAACCGTCCAACTCCGATGATCCGATGGTAGCTGCCGAGAGAGAACAGGATTTCTTACCCGAAGGTCACATATAGGAGTGTTATTCAGTTGAAGAGGCTACCTCTGTTTTATATGATATCGCGGATGAGATGGGGGAGGCTTACTGAATAAATATTGGTTTAGATAACACAGAAGAGCTGCTAACATCAGACTAGGACTAGTACGGGTTTTCTCTCTTACACTCCCTCCAGAGTAAGGAATAATTCTCTGTGTGAGTATCTATAAGAATGAATACCCGATTTCCGGATAATCCGATCCGAGTCCTTTTACAGCTTCCGATGAACTACCATAGGGTCTAATATCAGTATAGTACTCAATTCTTCATACCTACTAGAAGTTCTTTCTTTATAGGGCTAGGTAAGCAAGAGGACATGGAGAAAAAAGAGAATCCTCCCCTTCAGTACGTTTAAAGCGCCTACTATACCTCTTATCCTTCCACTCTCCTTCATGTGTGAAGGAAGAGGCTGTAGCCTTACCTATACCCTGGCTTTCCCCCTGACCAGCCTTCAAAGATATTCGCAAGAGCTTGTGACTCTGGTTGCCCCTGACTGCTGGATATCGTTGGTGCCGCCAACTTCATCTCGAAGGTTAAACCAAGTTTTCCTTTTCTGGAAAGTTCACAACTGGTAGGTCGTTGTCCAAAACTAATGGCATCGTCGTATGAATGTTATTCAATGGTGACATGATAACCTGCAGCTGCGGGCCTTAGCCCGGAGAGAGTTTTTCGAATAGCAATCTACGGAGACATTCTTATGGCGATATTCTCCGGTCTTTTCTGGTCATTTGCCTTTCCACTTTTCCATACGGTGGGAAATCTACTCAATAATCAGACGGAGATATAGACGTTCAACTGATCCATCTGAACTCATGCGCTTATCTACCACTAGTTGTGGGTACCATAGATACGAGAGGCTCTATCGCTCCTGACGCTTTATGAAAGCAATAAGACAGTTCGTAGCAGTAGAAGTAGTTCCGGTCATCATAAGACCATAAAAAGTTGTATGACTCAGTAAAGACATTCAGTCTTCTCGTGCCGATATGCTGGGCTTAGTTTGATTTGGGACATCAATTTGAGATGTATGCTGAACACTAATTCTCTGTGTCAACAGGATCATTTCACTTAACTCGCATATAGGATATGTAATGCTTACCCTTACGGTCTTGAGATAGAGTGCAATACCCAATCACGTAAGCATGATGTGACCCCAAGGTGTATACCAGCCCTCAGCTATCCGAGATAGCGCATTAAGTTGCGTTACTATATGAGAGAGAAAATCGGATACCAAACTAAGCAAGCTAGCTTAAAAGTAGGGGAATTAATCTGACTATAGTTAAGCTTGGGACTTTGAGCTTACATTCGGGTTTCTCTTAATACATCGCTTAACACGGAATAATGAAGAATTTTCGTCTTCTTGTTTTGAAACACCTGTCTGCTTGTGGTTCCCCCCTTACTCAAATAGGGCAATGAAAAGGCAAAGGATTAGAGGACATTCATTCCCCACTCCAGTTGCATCTGTATATAGCTCTGAAGAAAGACTAGGATTCTTTCTTACTTGTAAGAAGCCTTAGCTGATGGCACCTTTGTCTGAGACGCCCTTTTGGTTCTGTTTCCCGATCTCGATCCGCTAATGGATATGCTGCGGGTCGTTCTTATTTCCCAGCTACTGATGCTGGTTTTCGATCCGGCACCGTGGGATAGCGAATGAAGCAGCATCAGCAGTCGCATATCCAGTAGCTCATCCATCGATAAATCCAGTCGCAGCCACGTCCGGTGATCCGCATCCAATCTTTTTGCCATCCCTCCATTCGAGGTCCAGGTATCAGCATCCATCCGATCCTCGAATCTCGATCATTGCCATCTTCGGTATCTTTGATGTCATCCTCTCTCGCCCTCTTTTCATCAGTTGAGTGCTTTCACGAATTGCCGACCTGCCTTTGACTCTTCAAGCAAGACTGCCATGGCTGCTATCCTATCATGGATCTTCATTGATTTCACTCTTGGGTCCTACTGATTGTGATGAGATTCTTTAGCCTCTTTCATGTGCCAGTCTTAAGTAAGTTAACACACCTAGCGCTATCTATAATGAGTCCCTGCATTCCCTATCCTTAATTGCCCAAAACTAGCGAATTCCTTTCTATCCTACCTTCGTTAAGCTTCACTGCCTACTCCCATTCCTCAAGCAAGTCAAACTCGGTTGACAAGCCCTTTCATTGAGAATCTGGGATTGCTCTATCGAATGAGGATCTTAACAATCTATCCAAAACTCATCAACTTGGGAGGTAAGCCTCTCCTCCTTTCTTTTACTACCTCTCTCGCTATCTCTTCTTGGGTCAGGACTATCTTATCGTGGACTCGCTCTGTCTGTCTCTTTCAAAATCAATCTAGAAATAACCTACCATGAATGACTTTCCGCTTCTTCTTTCTGCAGAGTCAAACTTCGTACCGACCTGAGTGAACTGGAAAAGATCGGAATCAAGTCATTCAACCTGGGCATCCTTAGAACGAGAGTCTGGACAGTCAAAGAAATAGGCCTTGCGAATCTTTCTTCAATTATTCCATCACATATAGAAGTCGTTGAATGAGAGAGATTCCGTTGGTTATAGACTGAGTGAGCGGAGTAAGTCAGTAACTCTTATCGAACTTCTAAAAAGAGTCTCAAAGCTTCTTAGGTCAAGTGCCAATCCTGTCTTCTTTAGATCTTCTATCAGTCTAGCCCTTCTTCCACATGAGATCCTATTTTTCCTAACTCCATGTAGCACCACTATCCAATGAAAAAAATCCTGCTATTTCACTTCTGTGGAGATGAACAATAAGGAATGTCTGTGGGTCCTTCTTCATCGAAGTGTACAGTTCTCTAATAAATGCGCGATCAAAGAATTTTAAGTGGATTAGTGCATGAATTACATTTTGGGAATGCTTAAGTGTTAAGGGCATCTTGCTATGGGCACATACATGCGAGTCTTCTTGCTCCAATACTTGACTTTCCTCCTACTGCTCATTATCTGGAGCTACTTCCTCCCGCATACTTATTTCCCCCGCAAGTCTTCAACCAACCAAGTCCTAGACTCAGTCTTTCAACGATCCATTTGAGTCACAACCCTCTTTCCTTCTTTATTCGAGAGTAATCTTTTCTTCTTCTTCTCGATGATGTCCCTGTGAGTGAAGCAGTACTCCTCTTCCGTAGTGAATCCTGAAAGAAAATAATATATGCTTTTGACCTTGACTCTGCAGGAGATTGCGTGTGAGATACCGCTCCGCTGACTTAAAAGAAAAAGCTGGAGATACTCCTCCCAAAGGGCACTAGGAGACTAGACATATTACGTTACGGGCACTGGATCTCGGGGCACTCCAGACTAGTGATAACGGGAATCCTAGACCTGTAAGAGCTAGACTCGCACGAGGTTACAAAAAAAAAAGAAATTCGATTAGGCGCTAGCTTAGGGGCCCATTCCTAAAGCCATGAGAGTTGGTCAGAAAAACGTTATCCTAGACTATATTGAGGAGTAAGGAAAGGGCTTCCATGACAATGAGGTCATTCTTGCATGGGCTTGGGCTTGCTTTGATGATGGGTAGGCTTGTTGTGCTTTGGCCCTTCTGTGGGCTTTCATCGAGGTTTCATCGAAACAGGCCCAAGTCTGAATTTGTAGGACTTTCTTTGATGGTTCATGCATGTAGGCTTGGGTCTTTCATTCGGGCCCTCTTGGGGCATGGGGCACCCTGTGGGCCAATGCATATAAGCTTGGGCTTTCTTAACGTGGCTCATTTGACGACTCAGTACATGGATGTCACGAGTCTATTGGCATAGAATATGGAATCTTTTACACGTAAGCTGGTTGTGCAAAGTTTTTTTGTTCATACAGGCAGTGTGATTTGGGGATCTTTTGTTTGCTCCGCAAGGTAGCCAGCCAGTTTTTCATTAAAAAGGCATGATACTTTTCTGCAGTTGTATCCTAAGATTGATTGCAGCCCCTTCTTCACATTACATTGTTTCCCTTCAAACTCCGGAAATGCACCTCTATTTAGCTTTCCCATCTCACAAGGCAAGTCTATTAAATTGGGTAAGAAAGATTGCTATTCCTTGCGTCGTTAAGAGTTCTGGCTTCTAGGGCGTAGTCAAGATAAGATTACTCTTTCCTTGGAGCCGGATTGAGCTTACTCCAAAAGAGTCAATTCTGCGGACGCAGAGGAAGAAATCCTTTCTGCTCGGGGTAAGAAGATGCTTACTTACTTTACCGTGGAAAGAGTAGTGAGAGGAAAGCCTTTAGCTTCCTTTGTTCTACCCTTTGTGCGTGATCCGGAGCAGGTGGATTGACTATGAATCTATCTCTTCTTTATGTTTATGCAGCGACAGAGGCAACATCTCTATCTGAGATACCCGCGAGAGTGAGTCCTTTCCTTAAGGCATGCCCCCTAATAAACTTCCTATTGCAAATGCCAAAGCACCAAGAGCGGGTATGCCATTCACACCAGATACGGGAACAGCTGATTTAAGTGAATCTTATAATTTCTAAATAAATGCTTCTCCCGGAGGGGTAATTACAAAAAAGAAAAGCAAGGGAGGTATTCTTTATCTCAAGTCAAACTCTATTAGGAACTAGTCTTGTCTTTGCTCTTCTTCCTTCTAAGGAAGATAAGATAAGGATGAATAATAAGTATATTACACCAATCATCTACAAGCGGAGGAATCGAATCCTCAGGCAGGTGTTGTCTAATGACTTGGGTTTTCCAAGAAGAATTGATGTAGTTGCTTATAGTTTGACTTCGATTCGGTTGTGTGAAGTCTACCTATAGATTAGTAGAAGATCTCTTCGAATGCATTGGATACGGATGAGATCTCAACATAGTTTCTAAGTTTTCGAGTTTATGGCCTCTCTTCTACAGGTTTTTTCCTCACCAATACCAAGCTGTCGCTGCTCCTATCAGCGAATACACAACCACCCATATCTCGCATGCCTAGGCTGGCAACGTGTACCGGAGTCATGATGAAACATTATTCTTCCGAGGGTATGGTTAGCGGTCTCGATTACCTCTGCCTACTCTGACTTTCTAATTCCCGTCTATTGAGAATGAGAGTTAGTAAGCGAACTAATAGTTAGAAGTTTTGAAGTTGGTCGTCAACCCAACAGGCTCTCCAATAGGCTTCATCCCTTCACCCCTCCGAAGGGAAGAAGGTAAATGATTTAACATCAGCTCTAGAAAGAAGATACGAACGAATGAGGAGAGAAGACAGGTCACATAGTACTACTACTTATCCTGGATAGAGTTTTTAAGTCTTCCCGAAACATGCACCAGAGGAGATCTCAGTCCTTAAGAAAGGCTGTCGCTTTGAACCCCAGCCGTTGCCTCTAATGCCCAAGTACTCTCCTCTCCTAAAGCAAGTGGTCAAGTTCAACCGGAACGACGAATCTTCTTTTCTCGGATAACTCCTCCTTGAACAAAGGGGGCGCGACATCGATCTGTGTTAGCAGAAGGATGAAACTCAATTTAATCAAACCTCTTCTCTCTACGTTCTCGTTATCTTAACTTAAGTAGAGGACTAGCCTAAGTTTTTTGTTTTGGCATACCCTTGCCTTATGTCAATATAGTCGTCTTCCTAAGCTAAGGAAGAAAAGCGTGAATGCACTTGACTTGTGAAGACCATGAAACCTACTTTTTTCTAAGGTGAATGCCTAAGGAGGCGGCTCTCTTTGGCAGAGGTAAATTTATTTACTTTAATAGAACCAGGTACTGAGTTCCAGAGAGTACCAGAGATGGTTGTACAAGATTCGTGAAGCTAAGCACGGAAAATCCGGATCCTTGATAATCGGAGGCTCTTGTCGGGAAATCGAAAACGATCGAGCCTGCTCAGTCAGAAGCAAAGAGGAGTCCCGCCCAATCTCGGTGAACAAAATCACTGATTGCAACTACATCAAAAAAACCTCTATTCCTTTAAGAGTCATCGTGTGAGGCACAGGCTTTGATTGAGGTTGGAAACCCTGGTCTGGGTCTAATTTAGGAGAAGAGAGAACTCATAGGCCTAGAATAGAATCGAGAAGAGCACTGGTCTTTGTTCGAGGTTAAACATATGAAATTTATGGGAGTCAAGTTCAATCCCAGTAGCGATGTAGGCGCATAAGTTCATAATCCCCTTAGGGAGCGAATACACTCGATCTTAGGTATGTTGGCTAAGAAGCTGGGACTGGTGGTTATGGATTTTTACCTAGAAGCGAAACTTACCCTGACTTTTGATCAGGTAGTGATGCTGCGGGCTTACTTTTATTCTGTAGGCGGGTTGCCTCTTCTTCTCTTCCTATAAGAGAGAAAAAGGTATAATATAGTATAGGAGGAGGGATGTATACTATTCCTATACTTGAAATCGGGTTTCCGTTAGTGCAGGTCCATTTCCCTAGAGGGGTTTTCTTTTAGGTTAGCGCTTGCAGGTTCAATCTCTGTTACTAGAAGAGATGCTGAAAAGAAGTCTTTCTACCTTTCTCTATACTAGAGCATACGGGAATCACACTTTACTTTATAGACAACCATAGACAAACCAAGATCTTGCATTGAAATGAAACATACTTTCTTATAGCCTAACTGGGTTGTCCCCGTTCGGATCTCCCTGTCTCTGATTTCGATACCGATGTATAGGGGTAGCGTCCTCTCCTCTGCTGCTGTGCTGATCGAGTAAAGCATATTCATATTATGATGGAATCTATCACCTCTATTCATAAAAGATCAAAGGGAAGTACAGATAGACCGGTGACCAACAAAGCATTCTTGAAAGAAGACAACAATCGTCGGGTGGAGTATAGTTAGTAGACAGGACCTCATACTCTTAACTCAGACAGGGGAAGATCTCTGATGCTACTACCAATACCTGGTACCGGGTGAATCCTATCGAGCGAAGAAGCCCTACCTTGCTGTCGTATCGAAGCGATCGGGGAAAGGGGCTTACCCGGACCGAGCAAGTGCTTTCACGGTCTTCTATTCCTGCTTCAGTAAATGACAAAGGGGAATTCTCATCAAGGTCGATGAGCTATTCTTTGCTCCTGGCGGACCATTACGTGTACTGTCTACTCTGCTCTTTTATGGAAGAGCCGACTCCACGGGATAAGGCTTCCGCTAGGGGTATGAGGCTTTCGTTCGATACAAAAGATTCCTCTTCAAGCTGTGAGCCAGAGCTTGAAGAGTTCTAAAATTCTTCACTGTCCCAATATCATTACTCCACTCCTCCACCCCCGACGCGGAACACGAACCCAATCTTACGTGCTACGAGGGCAAACTTCAGCAGGAACCACCACCAGGCAGTATGTAAAAAGGAAATTAGTGAAGCTTTTGTTTTGCTTGCTTTTTTGATGAAGCAGTCAAGGAGTTACCCTTTTAGCGATTCTCAAAGAAAAATTGCTTTCTCTCGGTCGCATATTATGGGCTTCTCCTGACTGATTCCCTTACATACTGGTTCTGCCTGTATGGAGCCGCACTTCCCCTTCGTCCAATACCGGAGACTCTTCTGTCCATTCCGAGAGAGTCTTATGTGGCCTGGCTTCTTTCAGGAGTGGCGGAGAATCGGTTGCATTTCTTAGTAAAAAGGAGCAGCGCCGCAAACATCTCTTTTGGAGATCCCTGGTTGAGTGAGAGGAAGCATCCTGTTCACCAATCCGATCTTGTTTCAGAAGCTGGTAGAGAATAGAAAATAGAAAATAGAATAGGCTGTGATGCCAGATAGTGAAGAAAGGTTGGCAGTTGGTTGCATTTGAGATGCTTTCATCGGCCTGAAGGAGCCTAGCCTTTTGAATCAGAAATTGACGTAGATAGAGGCATAGATTCCGCTGCAAGAGAATCCGCAGTTCGGGAATCAAATGCATAGAATCACACATTTGACATCCAGAAACCATAAAGCACCCTTTAGTTTTGAGAACATCATCTGTTGCAAGTTTCTTGTGAATTAACTTCCAGGCCAGAATAGAGAATTTTGGAGGGATAAACTGAGCCCAAATAAGCTTACTCCATGGAAGAGAGGGGGAAGCACCTCTAACCGAATCATAGCTTGCCGAAAATGTAAGATCACCATCAGAAGAATTTTCCCATATTAGCCTATCCGCAGCCAGGTTCAATGGGAGAGTCACAGCTTCAATTTGAGCTGAGATGTGAGGGAAATGATGCTTGAAGAGGGGAGGTAGTCTCCAAGAATTATTATTAATAAGATCAGCAACCTTTGTAGACAATGGGAGGTCTTTATCTTGAATGTTAAGAATTTGAGTGATAGGGCTAGACAACCATTTATCTTTCCAAAAATGAATCTTGTCTCCCTTACCAACAAGCCAACGACAACCCTGAGCAAGAAGAGGATGCATTTTCTTTAAACCTGGCCAAATAGAGGACTTTGCATAATGCAACGAATAAGAAGTTGGAGTGATCTTAAATCGCTGCTTGAGAAAAATGCTTGAAGCTGAATTCTTAGTCAAGATATTCCATAGAGACTTAAGTAAAGCAGTATCATTTAATTGTTGGAGGTCTCTAATGCCAAGTCCACCATTCTGCTTAGGCAAACAAATATTCTTCCAGGACACAGTTACAAGTTTTCTCTGGTCACAATTACCAGTCCAAATGAAATTACGAATCCACCTCATCATCTCTTTAAGGAGAGAAGAAGGCCATATTTAAATCATAAAGCTGTGAAGTAGCATAGCTTGAATTACTGATTGAACGAGTTGGACTCTGCCTGCCATGGAAAGAAGCTTGCCCATCCAATTTGGATTTCACCCTGTCCATCAAACCTTGAAAGTGACATCGTTTAGGTTGTCCTTTGAAGAGATGGGAACTCCTAAATAAGTAAAAGGGAAATCACCCTCATTGCAGCCAAGGATGGATTGAATAATGGATTTCCTAGAAGCAGCATATCGACCACAAAAAAATGAGCTTTTTTCCAAGCTGATATTCTGACCAGATGCTTTACCATATGATTTCAAAAAAACCATAAGATTTTTGAGAGAATGCACATCCCCCCGAGAGAAAATAAAGACATCATCTGCATAAAGAGCATGTGATGGTGGAGAGCATCCTCTAGGGGTAGAAATATATTTAACAAGACCTGTGCTACGCAGGTGAAGAATACCTCTGCTTAAAGCCTCTTCTGCAAGACAAAATAGCAAGGGAGAAAGAGGATCACCTTGTCTAACTCCACGTAAACAAGAAAAAAATCCGTGAGGAGAACCATTAATGATAACGGAAAGCCTAGCAGAATCCAAAAGAGTGCGAATCCAGGAAGAAAATTGAGTAGAAAAACCAAAGTTGTTCAAAACCTGGAAAAGAAAATCCCATTCCAAAGTCTCAAAAGCCTTATGAATATCCAACTTCAAGCCAATATTACCCCCAAAGCTTTTCCTATCAAGTAGATTAATAGATTCAGAAACCATTTGACCCTCCTCAAAATCTTGATTTCTAACCCAAAAGGGCTATTACCTATAACCCTTCCTGTCTATTTCGAGGAGGCGGGGGAAGAGGCACAACTCAAAAAAGGTCATCTTCGAATTACTGACGGAAAAGGGAATGGCGAATCCAACTATAGAATCCGGAATGGGAATGCAGTAGGAGATGGGGCGGGTAGGAACAGGGGACATAGGACCTATTTACAAGACAGAACTCAAAGCAGAAGTCAGGCACGAAGCGAAGAGGTGATCCTGTCCTTCGAAGTCGACAGGCTAGTGACATCAGCTATTGGTTGAAAGCTTTTCCTCAATATGGCGGTTCTCTGTCCTTTTACTCCTCTCCATTTGGTTGACTTCAAGTCAAGTGCACTAGGAAAGTCTTATGAATCGGGGATATCCGCCTTTGTGGGAAAGGTATTCTCGGAGTTTTGGTACTCGACGATAGGACAGGAGCTTTGGGGAGGGAATAAAGACTACTTATTAGACGGACAGTCTTTCCCCGCTTTTTTCTTGCTGCTCTGCGCACACAAACCGGTCAGGAGTGGTCATTCTCTTCGTTTCAAGACGGAGAGCGAGAGCTCCAGTTTTCCGCTAGTTATCTAATTCCGATTCCGAACTAAGAAACCTTCTCTTAAACCATTTGTTTGCTATCCCGTGCAATCCTAACATACTATTATGCGTTCGCATTTCGGTATGTTATTAGCGAGGGATTAACAAGCTTTGGCAAGTAAGCGATGAATTGCTTCTAGTAAGTAAGATAGAAAGCGGGCATATCTCCTAGCTCCAAATCGCACATTTTCTGCTAGTTCTTTCGTTTGTAAAATGTTTGGATTAAGGAGAAGGAAAGAGGAATCCTGAAAATTCTTTGATTTCCATCTAGAATATTAAATAGCGAATGAAAAGGAAGTTAGATTAGGGCAACAACTCCTGACTCTCGGGCGCTTTATTGATTGCTTTCAACTTTCACATGAATTTTCAACACATTTTGACGAAAAAGTCTTTCTTATTATTAGTAAGATAGGTTTTCGTGGTTCCCTAACAAGGAGAATTTCAACCCTGGCTTTTCATGAATATTGAACCAGATCCACTAGATTTTAGTGCGCTGAATAATTCTCGTAGTACGGATTGGAGTACGAAAGGCCCACCCAAAAAAGCGAATAAAATAGTCCTTTCTTTTTCGCGGGTATCGACATAAGACGAAAACAACGCAGCCAGTCCTTAGGATCAGAAGCGTGAACAAGAGAAGTTCCTATTAATTTAGGACTTTCTAAGTCTAAGACGGAGTTCGGGTGTTTAGGCTTTTTAACCTTGCTATCAAGGGAGTCTCGCCCAGTAAGGATTAAGATAGTATATACCCTGAGGTAAGAGTAAGAACGAGAACAACCGCAGAGCTTCCAGTCTCCGCTTCTGATTCACTTGCTAATACCGAATCTCTCCTTTCCTAAGGCTTACGAAAGAAAGAAGAGTAACTGAACTGACTGAGTGAGCTATAAGTTCTTTAGGCTACCTGTCTTACCATAGCTCCACTTCAGGATTAGGCATACCGGGCCGAGAAAGCCCAGGGGATGAGGCTATGTCTTAATATCACCCGGAATAGGCCGAGAGAGAGTCCTTAGCTTGAGCTTGCATTTCTGGTAGAGGAAGGGCAACTATCAGTCTAGCAAATCAGTCTTAGTTCGCAAAGTGACCGATACCTGCAAGGTCCCGGGTTTTGGTCTAGTCAACCCGATTGGGAATGGTTGGTGAGAGAAGCGGGGAGGACAACCTCTTGTTCCTGACTCCATCTTCTTTTTTTTTTAGCAGTATAGCCTTTTCCTGGGCCAGCTGCATAATCACGTATCTAGGCAAGTTATCCATAATCCGGTAAGTGAAGGAAGAGCTGTAAGTTAAGGTTTCATAACCTATCCCCGGGAGCAGCACCCTACTAGACCCGCTCCTTACGTTACTTTAATTCTGTTGAAAGTGGTGAAGTAGAAGAGATCGGAAAGGCGGGTATGAATTCCTCCCGGAAACTGGTATTCACTCATACCGGCACCTAACCGTCAGTCAGTCCAAGCAACTCGACATGAGGGAAGAGCACTCGTTAGTCCAATCCTTTGCCTTTGAGGGCCGGGGGAAGCAATGAACTACCCGTGGTAAGAGGGTCCCGCTATGAGAGTCCTCCCCATGCTCTCCTTGTGGTTCGCATGTCTCGTTCCCAACTATATCCCGAATTCCTACTAGTTGAGAGGTCCGCCTAGCAGGATAACCTTCATGGGGAGCTCCCCTATGCTGGCGACCGTCAAGCCGGTTCCCAGCGCGGCGAAGAAAATAAGACCCTCATGTTCTAGCTACGAATCAAAGAAAAACGTTTGTCATACATAAACTCCGTTGTGTGGTGTTCATACTTTTTTACTTAAGAGAGAATCGTCGTGCCGTTCATACTGAACCTCAGGGTTCTGACTCTTATTATTCGCCTTGGGGAGAAGAGAAGGAATCTCGTATTAAAGAGAGAGATCTGCCTTTTCCCTTAGGGGACGGCGAAGAGGTAAGCCTTTAGCGCGTGCCAAGCCCTAGCTTTCAAAGAATATCCATCCCTGCTCTCAGTTAGTGCGTAATGCCTGCGACAGTAGCCGATCTGTGCTTTCTAGTTCAAGTAGCAATTCCTGGGATGGAATATCGTATTATAGAGGTCTATCTTACTACCCCCGTAAGCCAGCTAAGAAGTAATGCTTTTAGTCCGTTAGTGACAGTAGGAATGCCGTGCAATCGATAAGTAAGATAGAGCGCTCCTTCTTTTCTTTCTTCAGGAATAGAAGGACGTGCATCAGAAACTATCAATTTCAGAAGAAAGTGTAGAAAAGGAAGGTTTGGATTCCCTTTTCTTGCTTACTAATTCCTCCATCTAAGTAAGAGGAGTTTGAAGCTTATAGGTAGTTACCTAAGCGCTACGAAGCTATTGGCCTATCGGCTTAACACATGCAAGTCAAACGTAGTTTTCGAGGAGCTCTGTAAACAAGGCTCGACCTTTATGCCTAACCGAAAGGGGAATTCGCGATAGATGAGTGGGCGAGACGGAAATGGGGGTCTTGGTCGTGGAAGAAATGGGTTCGAATCCCAGCGCCCCGATGTGGCGAAAAAGACTGATTCAACGAGATAGGAAATGCCTGCATTAAGATTTCAAACTTGTCGTCTACTTTCAGGAAATGTTCGGAACAGAGAACTTACAATAATACAACGGCGCATTCTCCGAAGATTGAGGAACAAGAAGAGATCTATTAAGAGAAAGATTGATAAGAGAGAAAATCTTAACAGTTACATCCAATCACAAACTACACGAAAGTTGCCCCTTTTTCATGGTACCATCACAGAGATGCACAGAGGAAGAGAACGCACTTCATATATCCCTTTTCCACTCAATCCAGAAACAAGATTGGACGTTATTCCGGTTCGTCTCCATTTTCGTGAAACTATTCCTCAAGCAAGGCAGCCGATAAGTCATCGAAGGGTTTGTGTGAATAATGGAATGGTAAGCATTACTCATTTGAGACTTTCCCACGGTGATAGAATATCTTTTCAAGAAAATGACGCGAGAATCCGCGGTGAAGAAATAAGGATTTCCTTCTATATCGAAATCTCAGTTGAAAAAATAATAGGAAAATTCCTGGATCACCCGGTAAGAATGTGGAGAAGAACCAAAACTGAATGGTTCCACCTACTCAAAACTAAGAGGGGATGCCGCCTACTACTAAAATCCCGGTTTTTGCAAGAGTTGCGTTCTTCTATGCAAGAAGAAGACTTAGAAAGAACAAAGAAGTTTGGATCCGAAAAAGTATGCTTAGGCAGTTCCTTCGCTGAGCACAACAGAATGAAGAGGAATTTATATAAATTGAAATCCCTATTCTTATCGAAGAGAAGGAACGAGAAAAACCGAAAATTTCCTACTCGAACAAGAAGTCCTATAGTTTACAACTCTTCTTTCTCTTTATATAGTAATTCGACCTATTGCTCCGCATCCCCCCATCAGTTTACTATGAAGAGAAGAATCAAAAGGATTGAACTACCTACTCATTATTCGGAGGTGAATCATAGAACACTAAAAGCTGTGGTATCTTATGGACCTAACATAGGTCACATCCCTCACGACATAAGATTGAAAGATCCAAACCTTCCTCTTCGGAGCGGAAACGGACGTGGCCAAAACATATAAAGATCGGCGTAGTCGCTCATAGGGACATATCTATCCGGATAGAGGATAGTCTAGATCGATTCATAGATATCTTTCTATCTATATAGATAGGTATCTCCGTGGATAGAGATAAAGATAGGGATCCATCTAGATCTTGATTCACTATTTCCATTTTTTTTTCTTGATTTTGATTGATTGCCTTTTCGACAAGTTTGAAATCGCAAAGAAAGATCGTTTTTCAATTATTAGGTCGGAGCGTAGACGAGCGAGCAGAGCCCAGGAAAGAGGGAAGCCCGTCATAGAATTAGAATAGAGCAGTCGACTAGAAGTAGAAGACTGCTGGCCTGAGAGAAGGCGGCCTCTCTCGGGAAAGATGGCCCAATTTCTCTTCTTTCTTTTTGAATTTTAGTCCGGTCGTTCAAAATAAGGCTAAATGTGATTTAGAGAATGACTCATATAAAATAAAGATTGTTCTGTTATGAAAGACTTGCGACTAACAACCCAACTAAATAACTTTTACGTAATTAAAGAAAGCAGCGAAAACTCCTGCTCGTGCTACACCGGGCCGGGCCCATTTAGATCCAGCGGATAGGCTATGAGGTTTTTGAATGCCAGCTCTAGCCATTACCAGAGCCGTAGGCCTCTCAGGTAGTCCAACCTCCTCCTCCGAACCGAAGATTGAATGTCCTTGTGTTTAGATTTCGATTTCCAATTGTACTAAACTAACCTTTTTCAACGAAAAAAAGAAAAGGCGAGATTTCATCCTGGTAGAGCCTATTCCCATACTACGACTTGAGAGGCTCTGAAAGAACATGTTCAGTTTCTGAATCACAGGAGAGGGAATTGTGCCTATTAGTATAATAGCGGAAGTTCCTACATCCAATGGGCCAGACAGTCTGGAAGACCTTGCCCCCTTATTCTTTTATTTGAATTTGAGTCGATGACTTGCTTTCTGAATCGGTGACGATTAACATCGCCTGAGATTCCCTCGAACCCAATTCCTCTTCAAATGGATATCGCCAGTCTTTCTTTCTCTGCTCCTTCTATATCTATAAAAGGAAATGGCGCGGATCCTTTCGTTGTTAGAAGGCTTTTTACCGAGAACTAGAATAAGAAGCCCGGAACTACCAGTCAGAAGAAGGCCTAGCATAGCAGCCGAACCCACAAAGTAATGCTTAGGAAAAGAAGCTTAGCTCGAAGGCTTGAGAATTTGCCCTACTCCATTTTCTAAATGGAGCGGGAATGACAAAGAAGAGCATTTGACAGTTTCAAAGTCCGGGAATCGTTTTTTTTAGCTTCAAGGGAATCCTCTTTCATCCGACCTAACGGGTAACCTCACTGCTTGCTGCATTCCCGACACCTGACTTCTAAAGGGGGCACTGATTATTGATCACAAATCGCTTGTTATCGCACTGTCCTTCCGTTTGCAAGATAAGCTCTTAGATGCGTCCAATACGGAAGGGATGTCGGGTTTGAATCGCCGAAGAAGGGCTAAGACGAATAGATATGAATCTAGGAATTCGGTCTTCTAACCTTAGTCAGACTGGCATGATTGGATTCTTGCTTGTAGGTTGACTGACAAGACGTTCACGGAAAAACAGACATTCCTTTGGATTGAGAGTGAAGATGGACTGAGTAAGCGCGCTAAGAGTGATTCACGAAAGAACGCTTGAAAGGTTCTGAAAGAAAAGAGCCCTTACCTTGGGTGAATAGAATAAGGGAATGATTCGGAAGATAGGTAAGTTCATCTGGATCTGGATTGAGATTCAAGAATTTCTTTTTAGTAAAGCATAGGATGCATAGAATAGAATATCAGTCCGAGTTCATCATTTCAATCAATGTCGGCCATGTGAAAGATCCGGTCTTCAAACTAACCTATTCTCTTACCTCAGGAGGCATTGGAGAGAAGTACGCATGGTGGCCAAGCCAGTGAAATCGGGACAAGCAAGTCAGTGTACCGAATAGACTGCCTTACTGAATAGGGAGTTTCATTCATCCTCTAAGGAAAGGAAATGAGCTATCCGGTTTGGCCTTCAGCTGTGGCATTTTTTGAAATAAGGTCAGCCTCATCTCTTCCTTCTAAAAATATATAAATAGAATGCCTTAGGCGAGGGGAGGGAATCCGCTATCCGGCCGTCTTTTCTTTTCAAGGTTGACTCTGATCATTGGTAATCAAGCTCATCTCCTGTCGTAAGCGCTAAGAGGGAAGCCAGAGATCAATCAAGTACGAATTCTTCCCCTAAGGGATCACTGAACTTGTAGCCTAGAGGCTGAGGTAATGAATGAGAGGACGACTGGGCAAGAAAGTAAGGTGCGGAGCGGGAAGTAGTGATGAAAGTGAAATGATTATAAAGCTCGCATCGAACTCCAAGGTTTGACATTACGCTTTGGGTTTGACTCCTCAATCAAGGGAGTGAAGTGCTTATAGATCTCATTCATTTTGCAAGATCCCTTGTTCCAGATCCGGTGTTCACGGAATCGAGGTAAGATAGACTTCCATCTTCTTTCTACTTATTTATACAGAATTGTATCTATCTCTATCTTACCGCATCAAAGACAGATTCAACAAGGCAAGATTCAGCATTAACTTCAGGAAGCCAAGAAGTCAGTCAGCATTCAGCTGTGGAATTGAACTTGAACTCTAAGCCGAATCAACTGCCGGGGATAAGAAGCGCTTTGCGAATAAGAAGTTTTTAAATAAGATCAGGTCTTCCAGATCCGCAGCTGGATAGAATGAATCCGCGGAAGAGTTTCTTTATAATAAAACTGTGCTTTTAAGTTGGCGAATAAGTGTTCATTCACATAAATATTATTCAGAAGAGTGAGAATAGCCGGAATGAGATGGAATAGGCATTGTACTGATGGGAGTCAGTTTAGTGATCCGAGGGACGGGATAACAAGAAAGGATGGGAAAGAATAAAGAGTGCTTGCAAGTCTGAGAGCATATCATACGCTTTTAGATGCGCCGAATCAATCGCTTGCCGAATCACCTGTCGTCGAAGACGGGCTAACTCTCATATCGCTAGTTCATCCCGATAGAACGGGAGTGAGTAACCTAGAACCTGGAAAGCTAACCTGTCAACCAAGTTCAGTGATCCGTAAGGGGGTTAGCCTTTTCTTTTTGATAAAAAACTCCGCTGATCGACTCCCATGGCAAAGCTTACGCTCGCTCTGAGATACTTCCAGCCTCTCTCTCTAAAAAAAAGCCCTTTCCCCTTTTCATATATTTAATATAATAATATATAGGTATGCTCCAGCCCCGGCCGATCGCTACAGTTCCCATGACCATCAACTGGATCTTTCACTGCATCAGTTTGGCCTTCAACTTGCTTTAATGGACAGTTATCATCCTTAAGGCCATATTTGCCTTTGCCACAATTAAAACAGATCATATGAAGGCTCTCATACTCCATTTTCCACACAGTGCGACGAAACTTAGATAAAAGAGGCTTAGTAATAGTAAGATCAACTTCTGCACACAATCGAATATAACGACCGCGCTCAGCATCAGAGGTAGTATAATCAATCTTGAGCACCTTTCCAATTTGTTTCCCCTTAGCCGCCGAGCATGATGTCCGTTTTTGGTCTGCAAAAAAGTTTGATTTTTCTCGTTTATTCGGTCATCAAAGACATACTCTGCAAGCCAGTTTCCCCTGTCATGTCAGCATAAAAACATATAGTATTATCCAATCGGGGAACCTTCATTCCCCCCGCTGTATCGAATTCTTTGAGTGTCCAGCCTGCTCCCTTTGTTCAGTCGGAAGACTTTTCTTTAGAAAAAGACTTTTTAGTCCCCGTCCAAGAAGAGAGGTAAAGCCTTTCTTTTCTATTCAAATGAGACGCACTCCCATTGTCTCGATAAGGTCAGCAGCAGGGCATACAGCAGGGATTGAGTAGTCTTGGGAGGCGGACTTATAGTCCCCGGTTACGAGTTGACGACGTTATTAACTACTAAAACTGAAAAAGTCTTTGACACCTTAGGGAAAGCGTACCGGAAGATCTTTCTTTCGCTTAAAATCCCAGTTTGGATGAGCAGAGTTACGCTCGATTTCGATTCATACTGAAAAATAGGTGAATAGTTGATAGCAGATGGGGAAAGCTAAAGGCAGAGCTTGGATTGGATTTTCCAGTTGGAAATCCGTTAGAAAAGCTGTACCTTGACAAGCCCCACGATGCTTCTGGCAGCAGGGACGAAGAGATTTCCAAGACCAGAACTATAGACTCATTCTGCACCAGCAAAACAAAAGGCAAGGAACTTCTTTCACTAGTATAGTATCGGAAACATGCCCAGAAGAGGATTTCATAGTTCCAGAGGCACGCACACAAGCCAGCAAGCCTTCCCGTTCCTCCACCTCTACTAGCTCCTGAAACCTCTCCCTCCACACTCGTAACTAGAACAAGCGAGACTGTTCGATGTATCGATAGAGACAAACTCACGGAAAACAAACTCTCTTTAGCTCGGTGACCCTCTCCTCTCCTCTCTGCACAAGCGCCACACGTAATTGGCACACATGAAACTGGCCGAATCTTGTCAACTTATGAAGCGACTACGACTTGCTGACTTTCATGGTTTACAGAGGAAAGCATCGCCAAACCTCAGAGGGCACGAACAAACCTTCCTTTTCACTTTGAACGAGATGCGCTAATTCACCGATTGTATTGCTTTTTAACGTCTTGCTTTTTCTGTTTTGAAAATGCTGATAGATTCGTTTTCATGTCTCTTTCCCGTACATTACTTTCTGAGCTATCTAACTATCTTACTATCTCGCTTGACCCACTCCTTCATACTGAGATGAGGAGATTCGAATCCTATCAATCTAACTGCCGGAACGGAAGATCCTGTGCCCACCGGGCTTGGACTGCTACTGTTGACTGAAAAGAGAAAGCATTGGTGGAATGTACTGTTGACTGAAAAGAGAAAGCATTGGCCCAACGACTCACTGATTGGCTCGAGCGAGCGGCCCTGCGCACCGACCGCCACCTATCTTTATCTTGAGTGAGATTGTAAGCAACTGGGTCTATTTTCATTCATGCTTAGAAACCGCGTCTTTCATACGCCCTTCACCTCTAAGTCGTTTTCCAATGCCGCCTATCACCTATCCTTATCGTTCAAATGTCGTGGTTCGCTATCCTAGATCAACTCCGTCGATCCTCAATCCCTCTCAGCCAAAGGCTAGAAATAGGCTCAATCGAGTACTAAAAACTTGATCTCTATCCATGCCTCTATGAAGGATAAACTGAGAATAGAACGAATGTTAGGTAGCGCACTTCAGCCTTAACCGGAGGAGAATCTCACCGAGTATCTGCTATCCAAAGTAAAGAAACCTTTCGAGCTGTAGCTTTACAACGGTAGGGCTTAGATAGAGCCCTTTATTCTTATTAGTATCGACCGTGGATAGCCTGAGTACATAACAAGCACAGATGTTCTTTGCTCACGAGAAAGATTGAATAGGGATTTTAAACAGATAAATCTGCCTCGCCAATTTGACGGGAAAAGGCACTGAGTATTGCATACTACCTGCTGGACAGAGACAGGACAGAGTCGAGCCTCTTTCAGACCCTTGCCCGCGGTATGGTCTTTTCACTGAAGTCCAGGGGAAAGCTTATGAGATTCCCCTCTCAAATCCATGATCAAATCAAAGAAAAGGATGACCATTACATCAATTGCGAGAAGAGGTCTTGCTGCGCGCCGAACCACATGAGAGATTTTGCTTTCTGAGCTATACGAAATTCATTATCTCGCAGGATTGAGATTTCACTTCTGATTCTGTGCCATCGCCTTCTTCTGTAAGCTACCTATCACTCTATCGATATTCCATATCTCCTTCGGCTGAATTTCTCTTATTTTATTGATTTTGGGCGGTATATACCACTGTTTCAAGTCAATAGAGTTAAGGCCTTCAGTAAGCTTTTGTCTTTTCAAGCTTGTGAGCAAACCTGGCCAGTGACTTCTCAAGCTAGCAAATGCAATCCAAGAGGCAAGGCAAGCAGTCAGTGCTAGAACGGCTATCTTAAATCAGTTGGATTCCTAAGGGATCTAGTTTCAGTGCCAGCTATATAGTGTAAGTTATTTTGATTCCTTCTGCCTGATTAGACAGTTGGATAAAAAAGCTAAACCCTAGAAATTGATATTAGCCCTCAAAAAGCAGTGGACAGAGAAGAAGCTGGTGGACTCAGAAAGGCTCTTTTGCTGTTAGCAATGGAATAAGAATCGCTTGTTCTCGATCTATCCATTTCTTTCATATTCATAATAGAATCAAGCTCTTTTCCATCTTTCTTTTCGTACCGTAGAAAGCACTACTTTCGACTTGAATGATGTAGCTTCTTGTAGTTTGATTCTTTTCGTATTTTAAATATCAATCTCAATCTGCTCGTCCCGATGTCATCGAGGTCACTTCTAAGCTCTTGGGTTCAAAATGGATTCTCTTTATTCTTATCGAGTCAGTCACCTTGGATCTGATCCTCTATTCGATTCTTTTTTCTATGAAGGCGAGAGTTTGATTTTGTCTCGGACTAGACTGAAGTTATACACTGACTAGAGCAGCGAGTAATCGAGAAGATAAGAAGAAGGGCGGTGGGAACTCTGCTGTCCCATTGAGGTGGACAAGTGGAGGGGTGAGGATCTTCGTTAGCGGTCGTCGATCGAAAGCTGAAAGTTCGCTAAGTCATAGGAGAACGATTGGCATTAGTCGAAAAAGGAAGATCATCTGTCCGTCCATCTATGAATCCAAACCTCCCGAGCAGTCCCCTTTCTTTGTGTGGATATATTGACTAGTGGACGGACTTGGGGCTGTGCTTCTTTGCCGAGGGGCAAGGGAGTGCCTTATTTTATCATATTTCTATGGTTGGTGAGAGTCATTCTCTCGTGTACTTATATTTGGTCAATGCCATTCTGTCTAGTTTTCTCTCTTGACTCATAGCATTCAGCATTCAAGCTAGTTGTAGAGTCTCTCTTTCCTTCGTGACTCTCGGATCGAAGCGAGTAGTTGCCGATCGACTTGTTCTGTGCCGTCATCGACATTTCTTTCTGGTTGTATAGTCTTTTCTTTTGTTGGTGGTCAGCATTCCTTCTCTTTCGTTAAGTGGTAGTGCGGTTTTTCTCGAGTGGTTTTCAACCAAGAAAGATTCGTAGCCATCGAAGGTAGGCCTAAGCTTTCTGTCTAATACTTTTCTGTCTATCCTTGTTTTCATTTTTGCGGTAGAAAAGGTCGGGGCTAGAAAGAGGATTCTCAGCCGTTAACAGAGGAATACTGCACTCAATCCAGTATAAAAAAACCAAAGGTAGCTGTCCATCCCTAGTCTGGGTTCAGTGTGCCAGTACCAATTCCTGTCTTGGAGGGATAGGACTTTTGGTACATAGTACCGGACTTATTATACTGGAAGTAAAGAGAAGAATAACTCCTTTGCTGAATAGCATTCTCTTAATAGTCCCACTCGCCGGCGAAGCAAGAGGAAATCCGCTTTGAAGGCAGATCGTTTCTTTTAACGGGAGCAACCACTTCTAATACAATACCAGCAGGTGCCACATTTGCTTCTTTCCCAGTAACCATGAGTTCATAGTTTTCAATGGGAAATCTCGTTAACTCAGCCCTGATAAAGAAAGAAATTTTCCGAGTAATCAGCATACCCAAACATTACAACCTAGCTCTACCATGGAATCAACCATTGCAAACACCCGTTCCTTTCCAGCCGCCTAACTTTTTCAAGCCCAACTTTTCCATTTCTTTTCTTAGCTCCCAGCTAAGCAATGTCTAGCTTACCGAGTGAAGATTGATTCCCGCAAGCATAGGGTGAAGGGTGACCTAAAGATCTCTTTCATGGATTGGCTTACAGTCCTTAATCCCGGGATCAGGGGAAAGAAAGGCATATTAAGGATCCAATGGTTGGTGAATAGCCCTTTCTTTAGGGCAGCAACCGGAATCAAGATAGCCATATTAGTACTCCGTAGGTTGTTGCTTTACGAAAATACGGTTAGTTAATAGCATTTTCTTATACCCTTATTATTTAAAATGATATTTCCCGTAAGCATAGAGTGAAGAGTGACCGTAGGAGATCTTTCATACAGGAGGAGGGGGCGGTAAGAATGAAAGCGGTTCAAATGGAGCTTCACTAGCCTCATCTATTTCCGAACAGGTGAAGGCGTTCAGATCTGGATTTCTATCTAGCTTCGGATCTGGAGAGACATGAATGGATGCTTGAAGGGGTCAGAGGGAGCCGATGGATAGAAAACCTGGTGAAGAAAGATCTTATTGGGCCCTACAATAGAATTCTCCTTAGCCATCCACTGTTACTCTGAGGAATGAGACTACTGGACGGCGATATCTCCCGATTAACCTACATATGTCTCTCCCATATACTATTTTATTTTTTGAAGGAAGTTCCACGGATCGGATTCGGATAAGGTAACATTACATCCTTTTTTCTTTTTATTGGTTTACCCGGTACTTCTATAAAAAGAAAAAAAGCTGTATAAAACCTTTTTAAGAGGCCGGCCCTTGGCTTCAATTGGAACAATCCTCTTTCAATTCCAACTAACCGGATCAAAGCACTCCCGGTGCTATTCGGCAAATCGCTTGCCTAAGCTGCTTACTTTTCTTTGATAAAAGACAGGCACAAGAGTTAAGGTGTAAGGTCTCTTTTCTTATTCCGGGACAGAGATAGTGAATCCTTTTTCTTCGGAAAGGAAAGGACTCAGCATCCACAGCTCCGTCTCCCAACCAAGAGAGCTTGAAGAGGACATATGGCCGAGGATCGAAGAAGCAAGAGGCTATGGTTTGACAATGAATTCTTCATCCACCGATTTGAACTATTGCGGTTTTCCCTCCGTTCCTAGAGCCAGCATCCGTTGCTCAAGTCGATTTTTTAGTAGCAAGTAGGAGGGCTTTGAACGAAAGCGAATAGTGCCTCACTTGCCTTCAAGCAGGAAGCATCACATTATTCTTATTATACGAATACAAGCTGCTTGAGAATCAGCTGTTGTCGCAATTGAATCAGAATTGGCTGCAAGAGAAGGAGCTCTTAGTACGGTGGATGCATCGAATGCAAGCTGTAACTGCCTTACTTAATACTTCATCCACGAAGGGAATAGTATAACGAAGGTGTACATAAGGAGTTCTTTGAATGGGCTCTTTGGCTGTTGTGCTAGAATCACATGTGGTTGAGCTAGTGGGATAGATATTAACTATTCATATTCATTCCCCTTGTATAAATGGAAGGTCCTTAATCACATCATAAGCCTTTTCTCCTTCGCATCACTCATCGGCCTCGCTTAGGTTCCTCCCGCTAGTCTTTTACTAACCCGTACTTTCTCCTTGTTTGTAAAACAGTCGATCGCTATGTCGGTATGGACCTATGTCCGTCCTTCCAGGTAAAGAGTTTATTAGGCGCATGTCCTATTCGAAAGAATAAAGATAGAATGAGATCCGAGCACGGATTCGAAGATAAAGGAGTCGGATCCAAGTTGATCGAGTTCAGGTTTCGGATATATGTTGCTGCGGAGGTATGGGGGATCACTGAACGAGAGGGAATCCCGTCTTGCTTATACTGATTCTAATCCATATTGGTTTGGTGTCAAGTGATTGAAAGAGATGATCGGATCAAACGAATTAGCTGGATTCCACTTTTCTTGCCCGGGTTTATATCCCGACGTACTCCTACTGCTCATCCCTGGTGAGAAAAACTTACATTTGCCCTTTCTGTAGAAAGGTAGATTTAAGACCAAATAAAAGAATTTGAAAGAATTTCTTATATAAATATAAAGAGACTTGAAGCGAATGCCAGCTAGTCCTGTAAGCGCTAAGCTTCACTCCTTGATCGAAGGACTGAGGGTTTGACGCCAGAGGGCTAAGGCATAGAGGCAAGTTTACTTTCAAGGTATTTTCACCCTCTCCTACTTAGCTTCCCTATAAAGCTAGTACGAATTTCCCGTGTTAAACATATTTATCCAATAATCAAGATTGGCTCCCTTTGATTGAGGTGCCTATGACTAAACAAAACCAAAGATTTTGAGATCTACGCATCAGCTCTTTCTTTTTCAATTTCACCTGCTCTAGGGTTAAATGAAAAATCCAAGGTTTGGTGGACAAATGCCTTCTTCAATCCCTCCACTCTAAACTGAGTTCCTTCCTCAAGTTCCGCCCTGAACTAGGTACAAAGAACAGAAACTGAATCTCAAAAAAGGTAGAAAATAAAGAAAGAAACTTGAAACCGTATATTCCCCGATTCACCGCATCTACTCTTGTTTCTTTGCTTCCCATAGGAGGAGAAGTCGTTTTCTCTTTCCCTCTTTAGTGCGGATCTACGCTACGAATCTTTTTGGAATGGCTCATGAAGCGGGGCCTTCCAGCATCCCCCAATCCGCGGCTAATGCTCGAAGAATTGAAAGGCTGGCAAGGAAATGAAATCGAACCAACAGCTATTAATTAATGGATCAAATCATGCTATAAAGAGGGATCTAAAGGTAGAAAGACTAGGAAGTCCATCTTAATAAGAGAGGTTAACAGCAGAGTCAATTCCTGAGATCACACCAGCGGCTAAGGGGCCCTTATACGGCTCCACGGCATTAGCTTCACACAAACAAATAATTCGTTCTCTTACCGGTCAGAGCGATCAGAGACTTTAGGTTAAAACGTAGAAAGTCTTTATTTAAAAATTGGAAATGAATTTCGGGTCGATGTAAAAGAATAAACTAATAATCTGGATCTGGGAAGCTTTTAAGATAGAGGGCGACTAATCCAATTAGGGGTTTTTGCATTGCTTCAAGTCTCTTTAGAGAAATTCTTATTTCTTTGGGGGCCGGATGGAACTCTCACTCGATAAAGAAAGGTGGTCTTTGAACCAGGGTTAGTGAACTCGATCCAGTGCTGGCTCGTGCAAGAAAGACTTATCCGATACCGATAGGTAGATGTAAGACTGCTCTCTGTTGGCATTCAAGGGGGAGCTCGTGCAATCAACGAAGAAATCCTTCGCCTTAGTAAGCGTTGCTAAGGTTATCCGGGCACTACGGTAGGACGCGGATCGATCATGACGAGAATGGACTTCTCCGTAATGTAATGTAAATGTAATAGAAGAGTCACGGTCCAGTTCCCCGGGCTTTCTCCCTTCTCGACCAGACGAAGGAGATATGAATTCCATTCCGACGGGTAAGGGCTTGGCTTGACCCTGTCTTCTCTCCTGGTCGGGTCGGGGGCGAAGACTGGCAAAGTTCATCATTCAGTGGTGGGGTGTTCATAGAAAGGAAGGCCTCGCCCAAGGAGTGGCAGATTTGGATGGCTTGGATGCTGGGGAGATCTGGATAGAGTCTCGCTCATAGATAGAGTTAGAGGAAGAGTACGCGCGCTAGCGCGCTACGGCTTTCGCAGTTGATCGGATCAGATAGCCCTTCGGGCGCACATAAAATTCCGATCAACAACTTGGAGGGATGGCTGAGTGGCTTAAGGCATTGGTTTGCTAAATCGACATACAAGAAGATTGTATCATGGGTTCGAATCCCATTTCCTCCGGCACGGAAGTGGAACGGGCAGGCGAAATTACGTGAGAGAAAGAACCTCTTGGTGGAGTCCCCCGGAGGACAGAATAGCACTACTTAGTGACTAGGAGCGGAGAGCCCGTTGCGCGTAGTTTTTGTTTGACTGGCCTATCTTCTTTTCTTTCTATAAGCAAGCTCCCTCCGGCCGTCCAGTCCCTGGACGGCTCTCAGTTCTTGAGCATGTTGGGAGATTAGGCGGCAGTTAAAAGAGCTGCTCGAAAGCTTGACGAACAAGCGAAAAAAGCCCTAACTCTTTTAGTAAAGGGCTTTTCCCTTACTAGTCAAGTGGTAAGGTAAGGCGCTATTCGATGAAGAAAACAGACTTTAGGAAAGTGGTTCAGGTAGCTCAGCTGGTTAGAGCAAAGGACTGAAAATCCTTGTGTCAGTGGTTCGAATCCACTTCTAAGCGGGCGAAGGGTCGCCGTAGGTGAGGTAGCCGGGAGCGAGCTTGGAAATTCAAGTGAAAGAGGAAGCAAAAAAAAAAAGCCGTATAGTGCAGGAGGCAGATTTTTGTAAATTGTAAAAAAGGGGTTGATTACTCGGATTGGTTCTCGCGTCCCTGTGCCCAAAAGGATGGGCGAGTTCGGTTCAAGTGTTCATCGATCGGGTGGATCTATATGCTCCGGGGGGGGGGGTGAGACGAGGTGTAGCGCAGTCTGGTCAGCGCATCTGTTTTGGGTACAGAGGGCCATAGGTTCGAATCCTGTCACCTTGATGTGGTATTCTCAGGGGCCGAAGTGCAAAGCCCCGTAGCCTATCCGTAGTCAGGAAGGACGTACACAAAAAAATTTCTATTTCAATCTAGTTCCAATTTGCTGACAAATCTGGTTCAATGGCTATTCCATACAATGGATCCGTCGTAC